GATATGCTGAACTAAGAAAAAAAGGGTCGGCTATTTAATAAATAAAATAGTAAATAGAGTTCAGGTTCGAATTCCATAGACGATATGGGCGTATTGTATAGAATAATAACTGAAAGAGTTCCTCAACAGTTTTATTAATCCTTTTGAATTTGGATTCGACTGAAGAGTAACAATAACAACGAAATCGAGTGGCAACTCCCATTTCTTTTTGAATTAACCGATCAACTTGCTGTCGAACTTTTATTTTGGATTTTGGACTCGATAATTGTCGAAAAAAAATTCGACATATAACATATATATATATATTTTTTATGAAAATAAATCCTACTACTTCTGGACTGGAAGTTTCCACGCTTGAAAGAAAAAACCTCGGACGTATCGCTCAAATTATTGGTCCAGTACTGGATGTAGCTTTTTCCCCCGGCAAGATGCCTAATATTTACAACGCTCTAGTGGTGAAGGGCCGAGATACTGCCGGTCAGCAAATTAATGTTGTTTGTGAAGTACAGCAATTATTAGGGAATAACCAAGTTCGGGCTGTAGCTATGAGTGCTACAGATGGTCTAACAAGAGGGATGGAAGTGATTGACACGGGAGTTCCTCTAAATGTTCCAGTTGGTGGAGCTACTCTAGGACGAATTTTTAACGTACTTGGTGAACCCGTTGATAATTTAGGTCCTGTAGATACTCGTACAACATCTCCTATTCATAGATCAGCACCCGCCTTTATACAGTTAGACACAAAATTATCTATTTTTGAAACAGGAATTAAAGTAGTAGACCTTTTAGCTCCTTATCGCCGTGGAGGAAAAATAGGGCTATTCGGGGGGGCTGGAGTGGGTAAAACAGTACTCATTATGGAATTGATCAATAACATTGCCAAAGCTCATGGAGGTGTATCCGTATTTGGCGGAGTGGGTGAACGTACTCGTGAAGGAAATGACCTTTACATGGAAATGAAAGAATCTGGAGTAATTAATGAACAAAATATTGCGGAATCAAAAGTGGCTCTAGTCTATGGCCAGATGAATGAACCACCGGGAGCTCGTATGCGAGTTGGTTTGACCGCTCTAACTATGGCCGAATATTTTCGAGATGTTAATGAACAAGACGTCCTTCTTTTTATCGACAATATCTTCCGTTTCGTCCAAGCGGGATCTGAAGTATCCGCCTTATTGGGTAGAATGCCCTCCGCTGTGGGCTATCAACCCACCCTTAGTACTGAAATGGGTTCTTTACAAGAAAGAATTACTTCTACAAAAAAAGGGTCCATAACTTCTATTCAAGCGGTTTATGTACCGGCAGACGATTTGACTGACCCTGCTCCGGCCACGACATTTGCGCATTTAGACGCGACTACTGTATTATCACGAGGACTGGCTGCCAAGGGTATCTACCCAGCAGTAGATCCTTTAGATTCAACGTCAACTATGCTTCAACCCCGCATTGTTGGTGAGGAACATTATGAAACTGCGCAAAGAGTGAAGCAAACTTTACAACGTTACAAAGAACTTCAGGACATTATAGCTATCCTGGGGTTGGACGAATTGTCCGAAGAGGACCGCTTAACCGTAGCAAGGGCACGAAAAATAGAGCGTTTCTTATCACAACCCTTTTTCGTAGCAGAGGTATTTACGGGTTCTCCGGGGAAATATGTCGGTCTAGCAGAAACTATTAGAGGGTTTAAATTGATCCTTTCCGGGGAATTAGATGGTCTTCCTGAGCAGGCCTTTTATTTGGTAGGTAACATTGATGAGGCTACTGTGAAGGCTACGACTTTAGAAATGGAGAACAAATTGAAGAAATGACCTTAAATCTTTGTGTACTAACCCCCAATCGAATTGTTTGGGATTCAGAAGTGAAAGAAATTGTTTTATCTACCAATAGTGGACAAATTGGCATATTACCAAATCACGCACCTATTGCCACAGCAATAGATATAGGTCTTTTGAGAATACGCTTAAATGACCAATGGTTAACGATGGCTTTGATGGGTGGTTTTGCTAGAATAGGAAATAATGCGATCACTGTTTTAGTAAATGATGCGGAAAAAAGTAGTGATATTGATACACAAGAAGCTCGGAAAACCCTTGAAATAGCAGAAGCTAACTTGCGGAAAGCTGAAGGAAAGAGGCAAACAATTGAGGCAAATCTTGCTCTCAGACGAGCTAGGACACGGGTAGAGGCTATCAATGAGATGGCATAACTAGTTGGCCGAGTAATCAATAGAACTTCTTTATTTCTTTATTTTATATAGGAAATTTTATATAGGAATAGGATAGGATAAAGAAGTTCTATTGATTACTCGGATTTCAATAGAATCAAATAGAATCAAGCGGAATAGGATTCGAATAGTCCAAATACAATATTATATAAATAGAATAGAATAGAATAGGATGGAAAAGATAGAAAATTAAAAAAAAAAGAAGAGTCTAAAAACTACGATGGACTCTAATAAGTTAAGAAATTATACCTACTATTGGATTTGAACCAATGACTT